TTTTTTTTATTTATTATAAAAATTATTAAGAATGGTTAAATAAATAAATATATATATATACATACATATATACATACATGTATGTATATATATATATATAAATTTAATTTTTATTATATTATATAAATATATTAAATAAATTTAATTTAATTTAAAAATTAATAATTATTCTTTATTTAAATGATCTGTATTAGGATTATATTTATATTAATTTTTAATATGAATATTATAAGAAGAAAAATAAGAGAAATAATAAAAATTTATTAATTTATATTAAATATATAATATAAAAAAAAAAAAAAAAAAAAATCTATGCCAAATTTTTTTAGATATAATAAAATAATTATGTTTTTGGAATTTATTATAAATTTATTTTACATATAAATTTTAGTATATAATTTTAATTATTTTAAAAATAATTAATTTAATTTTAGTAGTAATTAATATTAAAAATTTAAGAAATTAAGATTTAGTAATATAAAAATTAATAACTAATTTTGTGCCAGCAGTTGCGGTTAAACAAAAGTTAAATTAAATTGTTTCAGTATATAATAAATAATTAAATTATTAAAATAAATGTTAAATTATTAAGTGAAATTTTAATTTAACTAAATTTTATTTTTAAATTATGATTTAATAAATTTTAATGTAAACTAGGATTAGATACCCTATTATTAAAAATTTAATTTATAATACTAAAATAGTAAATAATAATTTATTGAAACTTAAATAACATGGCGGTATTTTAGTTCATTTAGAGGAATCTGTCTAATAATTGATAATCCACGAATAAATTTACTTAATTTATAATTTTGTATATCATTGTTAAAAAAATATTTTTAAGGAAAAATAATATTTAATATTTAATATTAAAAGTTAAATCAGATCAAGATGCAGAATATAATTAAGAATATGATGGATTACAATAATTATAATTAAATGAATAATTTTTTTTTGTAATAAAAATTTGAAGGTGGATTTAAATGTAATTTTAATTAATTTATTAAAATGATTAAAAATTAAAATATGTACATATTGCCCGTCACTTTCATTTGAAAATTGAAATAAGTCGTAACAAAGTAGAGGTACTGGAAAGTGTTTCTAGAAAGAGCAAATTAGAGCTTGTATAAGTATTTCATTTACATTGAAAAGAAATTAAAAATTAATTAATTTGAGGGGGTAAATTAATAATTTTAAGGTTAATAAAAAAAATTTTAATATTAAAAAGAAAAAATGGGGGTTTAAGTATTTTTAATAGAAAAAATTAATATTTTTATAGTTAAATATTACTGTAAAGGAATTTATAAATAAATGAAATAAAATTAATTAAAAAGTAAATTTTAATTGTTGTATCTTGTGTATCAGAGTTTATTAAATAATAATAGTTTATTTAAATAAATCTCGAATTTAAAAGAGTTAATTAATTAATAAAGTTAATGTTGAATAATTATTTTAAATAATTAATTAGAAATGAAATGTTAATCGTTTTTAAATATATCTAGTTTTTTCAGAAAAAAATTTAATTTTAAATTTAAATAATTTTATAATTATTTAATTAATTATAAAAATTTGAATTTTAATATTTTAGGGGATAAGCTTTAAATTAAAAATTTATAATTAAATAATTTAAAAATTAAAATTTTTAAAATTTATATTGTTTAAAAATTATAATTTATTATAAAAAATTTTATTAAAAAAAAAATTTAAAATAAAAAAATTTAAATTTTTATGAAAAAATAGTTTATAATTAAATAAAATTAGAAATAATGATGAAATTAGTATAATATAATAAATTAAATTAAATTTATAAATAAGTAAATTGAAGGAATTCGGCAAAAATTTATATTCACTTGTTTATCAAAAACATGTCTTTTTGATAATAATTTAAAGTCTAATCTGCCCACTGATATAAATATTAAAGGGCTGCAGTATATTGACTGTACAAAGGTAGCATAATCATTAGTCTTTTAATTGAAGACTTGTATGAAAGATTTGATGAAATATAAACTGTCTCTAATTTATTATTAGAAATTAATTTTTTAGTTAAAAAGCTAAAATAATATTAAAAGACGAGAAGACCCTATAGAGTTTTATATTTTATTTATTTAATATTAAATATATAATTAAATTATATGAAATAAATAAAATATTGTATTGGGGTGATAGAAAAATTTAATAAACTTTTTTTAAAAAATGAACATAAATAAGTGATTAATTGATCCATTAATAATGATTAAAAGAAAAAATTACCTTAGGGATAACAGCGTAATATTTTTTTTTAGTACAAATAAGAAAAAAAGTTTGCGACCTCGATGTTGGATTAAGATAAAATTTAAATGCAAAAGTTTAAAATTTTGATCTGTTCGATCATTAAAATCTTACATGATCTGAGTTCAAACCGGTGTAAGCCAGGTTGGTTTCTATCTTTAATAAAATAAAATATTTTAGTACGAAAGGATCAAATATTTAAAATAATTTTATTTAATTGAATATTAATAATATTATTTTAGCTATTTTGGCAGAAAATTGTAATGATTTTAGAATTCATATATGTATATTATATTTAATATATAAATAGTATATGATATTATTAGATATAATTAATATTTTAGTTGGTATTTTAATTTTAATTATTGGTGTATTAATTGGGGTTGCTTTTTTAACTTTATTAGAGCGTAAAGTTTTGGGTTATATTCAAATTCGTAAAGGTCCTAATAAAATAGGATATATGGGTTTGCTACAACCTTTTTGTGATGCTATTAAATTATTTTCTAAGGAGCAAGTTTATTTAAATTATTCAAATTATTTAGTTTATTATTTTTCTCCTGTAATAAGATTTATTTTATCATTAATAGTATGAATATTAATTCCTTATATATTTAATATAATTATATTTAATTTAGGGATTTTATTTTTTTTATGTTGTACGAGAATTGGAGTTTATACATTAATAGTTGCTGGTTGATCTTCAAATTCAAATTATTCTTTGTTAGGGGGTTTACGGGCTGTGGCTCAAACTATTTCTTATGAGGTAAGAATATCTTTAATTATAATATCTAGAATTATTATAATTTTGGATTTTAATTTAATAAAATTTTTTGATTATCAAATTATAGTTTGATTTTTATTTTTAATAATACCTTTAAGATTATGTTTTTTATCTTCTATGATAGCTGAAACTAATCGTACTCCTTTTGATTTTGCTGAAGGTGAAAGAGAATTAGTTTCTGGGTTTAATATTGAATATAGAAGAGGGGGATTTGCTTTAATTTTTTTAGCGGAATATTCTAGAATTTTATTTATGAGTTTATTATTTGTAATTATATATATAGGGGGTTATGATTTAACTTTAATTTTTTATTTAAAGTTAGTTTTTTTATCTTTTTTTTTTATTTGAGTTCGCGGTACTTTACCTCGTTATCGATATGATAAGTTAATATATTTATGTTGAAAGAGATATTTACCTATTTCTTTAAATTTTTTATTATTTTTTATAGGTTTAAAAATATTTTTATATTATAAAATAATTTTAGTATAAATTAATAGAATTAATATTCTTTCTTATGTTTTCAAAACAAATGCTTAATAACAAGCTCATTAATTTAATTATTAAAAATTAAATTATCTCATATTTTATTAATGATAGGGTTAATAATAAAATAAGAAAAATATAAAATTGTTAATAGTTGTCCTGTAATAATATAAGGAGCTTCAACTGAACGAGCACCAATTCAAGTTAATAAAATAATAATTGTGATTAAAGATCAAAATAAAATTTGATTTAATGGATAAAATTGAATTCCTTGAATTTTTTTGTTAAAAGTAAATGGTAAAATAATTAAAATTAAAATTGATATTACTAATGCAATTACTCCTCCTAATTTATTAGGGATTGATCGTAAAATAGCATATGCAAATAAAAAATATCATTCTGGTTGAATATGAATAGGTGTAACTAATGGATTGGCTGGGATAAAATTATCTGGATCTCCTAATAAATATGGGTTAATAAGGGAAAGTATGGATAATAAAAGAATTAAAATAATAAATCCAATTAAATCTTTAAATGTAAAAAATGGATGAAAAGGAATTTTATCTAAGTTACTATTAATCCCTAATGGGTTATTAGATCCTGTTTGGTGCAAAAATAATAAATGAATTATTGTTAATATTATAATAATAAATGGAAATAAAAAATGGAATGTGTAAAATCGAGTTAATGTTGCATTATCTACAGCAAATCCTCCTCAAATTCAATTTACTAATATAGTTCCTAAATAAGGAATAGCTGAAAGTAAGTTAGTAATTACAGTTGCTCCTCAAAATGATATTTGTCCTCATGGTAAAACATAACCTATAAATGCAGTAGCTATTAATAAAAATAAAATGATAACTCCTACTATTCAAGTGTATATTAAATTAAACGATTCATAATAAATTCCTCGTCCAATATGTAAGTAAATACAAATAAAAAAAAAAGATGCTCCATTAGCATGTAAGGTTCGAATTAATCAACCATAATTGACATTTCGACAAATATAATTTACACTATAAAAAGCTATTTCAATATTAGCTGTATAATATATAGTTAAAAATAATCCTGTAATAATTTGAATTATAAGGCATAAAGCTAAGAGTGATCCAAAATTTCATCATAATGAAATGTTAGATGGTGAAGGTAAATCAATTAATGAATTATTAATAATTTTAATAATAGGGTGAGTTTTTCGAATTGGTTTATATATATTTATCATTAGTTTATATAATATTAGATACAAGATCGTAATGGACCAAAAAAAATATTAGTAATTTTTACTACTGCAATAAGGGTAATAAATAAATAAATAATTATTATTAAAGTTAATATATAAGTTTGTTCATTATATAATTTAGATAAATTAAAATTAAATTCATTATTAAAAAATAAAAATAAATTAAAAAAATTATTTATTTCATCATTAAATGAAAAATTTATTCAAAATAAATTATTTTTAAAAAAAAATCTAATAACTAATAAAATAAATAAAATAAAAAAAAATCTTTTATTAAATGGGGAAATTTTAAATAGTTCGTTTGAAGCAATTCTTGAAACATAAATAAATAAGACTAATAATCCTCCTAAAAAAATTAAAAATAAAATATAAGAAAATCAGTAAGTATTAATTAATATTCTTGATAATATACATAAAAAAAGAGTTTGAATTAAAATTATTAATCCTATTGAAAATGGGTGGTTTAAAAAAAATATAAAAATTGATGTTGAAATTAGTGATAGAGATAAAAATATTTTAATAATATCAAAGAGTAGTTTAATAAAAATAATAATTTTGGAGATTATTGATAAAGATATTCTTTTTCTTTGAAGTTTTTAAAGAATTTTCTTATTTTTGATTTACAAGACCAAGGTTTTTTATTAAACTATAAAAACAAATGATAATAAATATATGATTAGTAATTTTTTTAATATTTTTATTTGGTAACATAATTTTTGTGTCAAAACATAAACATTTATTAATTGTTTTATTAAGATTAGAATTTATAGTTTTAAGAATTTTTTTTTTTTTAATAATATATTTAATAATATTAGATTATAATATGTATATATTGATGGTTTTTTTAGTTTTTTCAGTTTGTGAGGGGGCTTTAGGTCTCTCTATTTTGGTTTCTATAATTCGAACTCATGGTAATGATTATTTTCAAAGATATAATTTAATTTAAATGATAAAATTTTTATTTATAATTTTTTTTATAATTCCTTTATGTTTTAAAAAAAATATATTTTGAATGGTTCAATTAATAATAATAATAATAATAATAATATTTATAAATTTAACTTTAAATATTATAAATTTTTCTAATTTAAGATATATAATAGGTTGTGATTTAATATCTTATGGTTTAATTTTATTAAGAATTTGAATTAGAAGTTTAATAATTATAGCAAGAGAAAATTTGTATAAAATAAAATTTTATGATAATTTTTTTTTATTAAATATTGTTTTATTATTGGTTATATTATATTTAACTTTTAGAGTAATAAATTTATTTATATTTTATTTATTTTTTGAGGGTAGATTAATTCCTACTTTAATATTAATTATTGGTTGAGGGTATCAACCAGAGCGAATTCAGGCTGGTATATATTTATTATTTTATACTCTTTTTGTTTCTTTACCTTTATTATTAGGTATTTTTTTTATTTATGAAAAAATAAGAAGTATGATAATATATTTTATAAAATTTTATAATTATGACATATTATTATTATATTTAAGAATAGTAATAGCTTTTTTAGTAAAAATACCTATATACTTTACTCATTTATGATTACCTAAAGCTCATGTTGAGGCTCCTGTTTCAGGTTCTATAATTTTAGCAGCAATTATATTAAAATTAGGAGGTTATGGGTTATTGCGAATTTTAATTATTTTACAAAAAATTAATTTAAAAATAAGATTTATTTGAATTGTTATTAGCTTAATTGGAGGTTTATATATTAGATTAAAATGTTTTTGTCAAGTTGATATAAAATCTTTAATTGCTTATTCTTCAGTTGCGCATATAAGAATAGTAATTGGGGGTATTATAACAATAAATTATTGAGGTTTTATAGGAGCTTATATTTTAATAATTGGTCATGGATTATGTTCTTCTGGGATATTTTGTTTATCTAATATTAGATATGAGCGTTTAGGCAGACGAAGATTATTTTTAAATAAAGGAATAATAAATTTTATACCTTCAATGAGAATATGATGATTTTTATTTATATCTTCTAATATAGCTGCTCCACCTTCGTTAAATTTAATGGGGGAAATTAGATTAATTAACAGATTAATAAGATGATCTTGAGTTAGAATAATTATATTAATGGGAATTTCTTTTTTTAGCGCTGGTTATAGATTATATTTATTTTCATATACTCAACATGGAAAATATAATTTATCAATTTATAGATTTTATAGAGGGGTATCTCGGGAATATTTAATATTAATATTACATTGATTACCTTTAAATATATTAGTTTTAAAAATTGATTATAGAATAATTTGATTTTACTTAAATAATTTAAATAAAAATATTGATTTGTGGTATCAAAAATGTGGAGTAATTCATTTTAGGTTATTAATAAATATTCTCTTTGCTTTATTAGATTTTTTTTTTTATTTTTTTTTATATTAATTAATTTTTTTATAATAATTTATTTTATTATAAATAATATAGTAATATTATTAGAGTGGGAAATTATTTCTTTTAATTCTATAAATATTGTTATATCTATTTTATTAGATTGAATATCTTTATTATTTATAATATTTGTTTCTTTAATTTCTTCTTCGGTAATTTTTTATAGAAAAAGATATATAAGTTCAGAATTAAATTTGAATCGTTTTATTATTTTAGTTTTATTATTTGTTTTTTCAATAATTTTATTAATTATTAGACCTAATATAATTAGAATTTTTTTAGGTTGGGATGGGTTAGGTTTAGTTTCTTATTGTTTAATTATTTATTATCAAAATATTAAATCTTATAATGCTGGTATATTAACAGCATTATCTAATCGAATTGGTGATGTTATAATTTTAATATTAATTTCATGAATAGTAAATTATGGTAGATGAAATTATATTTTTTATTTAAATTTTATGTCAAATGATTATTCAATAAAAATTATTGGTATTTTAGTTATTTTAGCTGCTATAACTAAAAGAGCTCAAATTCCTTTTAGATCATGATTACCTGCTGCTATAGCTGCTCCTACTCCAGTTTCTGCTTTAGTTCATTCTTCTACTTTAGTTACTGCTGGGGTTTATTTATTAATTCGATTTAATAATTTATTAGTTGATATATTTTTTTTTAAATTATTATTATTATTATCTGGTTTAACTATGTTTATAGCTGGAATTTGTGCTAATTATGAATTTGATTTAAAGAAAATTATTGCTCTCTCTACATTAAGACAATTAGGTTTAATAATAAGAATTTTAAGAATAGGTTATGGTGATTTAGCATTTTTTCATTTATTAACTCATGCTATATTTAAAGCTTTATTATTTATATGTGCGGGGGTTATTATTCATATAATAATAGATAATCAAGATATTCGTATAATAGGTGGAATTAGATTATATATCCCATTAACTTCTTTATGTATAAATATTTCTAATTTAGCTTTATGTGGGATTCCTTTTTTAGCTGGATTTTATTCTAAGGATATTATTTTAGAGATTGTTAGAATAAGTAATTTAAATTTATTTATTTATTATTTATATTATTTTTCTACAGGTTTAACTATGTTTTATACTATTCGTTTATTAATATATTTAATAGTAAATGATTTTAATTTATTATCTGTTTATAATTTATATGATGAGGATTTTATTATATTAAAGGGTATATTTACATTATTATTAATAAGATTAGTTTCTGGGAGATTTTTAAGATGAATAATTTTTACTTATCCTTATATAATTTATCTTTCTTTTAATATAAAAATAATAGTTATTTATGTTAGATTGATTGGTATATTTATAGGTTATTTAATTAGTAATATAGGAATTTATTCTGTTAGTAAATTTATAATAACTTATAATTTGAGAATTTTTTTAACTATAATGTGATTTTTACCTGGTTTATCGACTTATATAATGAATTATGGTTTTTTAAGTTTAGGTCAAAAATTATTAAAAAATGTTGATATAGGTTGAGGGGAAATTTATAAAAGACAAGGTATTTATAATATTATTAAAAATTATTCTATAATTTTTTATATTTATCAGTTAAATAATTTTAAGATTTTTTTATTTAGATTTGTTTTATGAATAATAATTTTTATTTTTATATTAATATTATAAATTTAAATAGCTTAAATTTTAGAGTATAATATTGAAGATATTAGGGTGATTAATAAATCTTTAAAAATATATATATATATATATATATATATATATATATATATTTATAAAAATTATATTTATTTTATTATTACAATGAAAATGTAATGTTTTATTTAAACTATATAAATTAAGAAATATTAATGATTTTAATCACTATAAATTAAGTTAGCAGCTTAATTAAATATATTTCTTAATTGGAATTTTTATTCAATTTTATCATTAACAGTGATATACCTCTAATTTGGTTTCAATTAATAAATAAGGAGTATTTAGTATACTCTATCTTTTAGGTCGAAACTAAATGCAAATTGCTTCTTATTTAAGATAAATTGATTTTCAATATTTTTTGAATGCAAATCAAATGTTTTTTTTTAAACTATAATCCTGAGTAAAATTTTTGTTTAATTAATTCAATTTAATATGTTTTGATTTCATTCATGATATAACCCGATTAATAATATGATAATGAAAAAAAATCTAACTTTATATCAAATAATAAAATTAACTATTTTGAATGTTGGGATAAGGGGGAAAATAAGGGCAATTTCTACATCAAAAATTAGAAAAATTATAGTAATTAAAAAAAAATGTAATGAAAAAGGAATTCGAGCTAAACATTTTGGATCAAATCCACATTCAAATGGAGAACATTTTTCTCGGTCTAATATTGATTTTTTTGAGATAATAAATGAAATTATTATAAGTAAATTTGAAATTAATATTATTATTAAAGATATAATTATTAATATGATAATTATTTATATTAATTTATTATTAATCTTTTTGATTGGAAGTCAAATATACTAAATATATTATATAAATAATTAATTTCCTCATCAGTAAATTGAGATATATAAGAAAAGTCAAACTACATCTACAAAATGTCAATATCATGCTGCTGCTTCAAATCCGAAATGATGATTTTTTGAAAAATGGTTATTTAAATGACGAATAAAACAAGTAAGTAAAAAAATTGTTCCAATAATTACATGAAGACCATGAAATCCTGTTGCTATGAAGAAGGTTGATCCATAAATTCTATCAGCGATAGTAAATGGTGCTTCTAGGTATTCATAGGCTTGTAAAATTGTAAAATAAATTCCTAATATAACTGTAATAAATAAACTTTGTGATGTTTGGGTGAAATTATTTTCTATAAGGGAATGGTGAGCTCAAGTTACTGTAATTCCTGATGTAATTAAAATAATTGTGTTTAATAATGGAATTTGGAATGGGTTAAATGGAATAATACTTATTGGTGGTCATATAGCTCCAATTTCAATATTTGGTGATAAGCTTCTATGAAAAAATGCTCAAAAAAATGAAATAAAAAAAAAAATTTCTGAAATAATAAATAAAATTATTCCTCATCGAAGTCCGTTAGATACAAGAATAGTATGTTTACCTTGATATGTTCCTTCTCGACATACATCTCGTCATCATTGATATATAGTTAATAATACAATTAAATAACCTAATATAAGAAGATTAATATTAAAATTATGAAATCATTTAATTAATCCTGTTACTAATGTTATAGTTCCAATCGCTCCTGTTAAAGGTCATGGTCTATAATCTACTAAATGATATGGGTGATTATGGTTTATTGACATTAATTAACTTCTCTAGAATAAAGTGTACTAAGAATAGTAATTACGTAAGCTTGAATAACTGCAACTGCTGATTCTAAAATTAATAATAAAATTTGAATAAAAATTAAAATAATTAATAAATAATTTGATATGTTAGTTCCTGTTCTACTTAATAATGTTAATAAAAGATGTCCTGCAATTATATTAGCTGTTAAACGTACTGCTAAGGTTCCTGGTCGAATAATATTACTAATTGTTTCAATTAATACTATAAATGGTATAAGAATAGTTGGTGTGCCTTGTGGGATTATGTGAATAAATATATGTTGAGTATTGTTTATTCATCCATAAATTATAAATCTTAATCATAATGTTAGTGAAATTGATAAAGAAATATTTAAGTGGCTAGTACTTGTAAAAATATATGGGAATAATCCTAAAAAATTATTAAATAATACAAAAAAAAAAAGTGAAATAAAAATAAATGTTGAACCCCTAAATCTATTATTTCCAAGTAAAGTTTTGAATTCATTATGTAATTTGTTTGAGATAAAGTTTCAGAAAATAAAATGTCGATTAGGAATAAATCAAAAAGAATAAGGAATAAATATTAATCCGATGAAAGTTCTAATTCAATTTAATGGTAGATTTAAAATATTAGTTGATGGATCAAAAATTGAGAATAAATTGTTTATCATTTTCAATTTTGATTAGGGGAAGATTTAATTATATTTTTATTATTTAATTTAATTATTTTATAATTAAAAATATAAAAATTTATAATAATAAAAATTAAAAAAATACAAATAAAAAAAATAAAAAAAAAAATTCAATTAATTGGTATTATTTGAGGAATAAAAGAATATTACTTAGTAATAATTTAAATTTGACATATTTATGTTATTTATTAACTAATTCTTTTCATTAGAGATAGTTGCTAAATTATCATGAAGTGGTTTAAGAGACCAATACTTGCTTTCAGTCATCTAATGAATAATTATTGATTCAACTAATGAAATTTTTAATTGAAATTCTTTCAATTACAATTGGTATAAATCTATGATTAGCTCCACAAATTTCAGAACATTGTCCAAAGAAAATTCCTGGTCGATTAATGAAAAATCTTGTTTGGTTTAGTCGACCAGGATTAGCATCTACTTTAATTCCTAGCGATGGAATTGTTCATGAATGAATGACATCTGTAGCTGTTACTAAAATACGAATTTGATTATTTATAGGTAATACAATTCGATTATCAACATCTAATAAACGAAAATTATTAATGTTTCTATCAGATTTAATTATATAAGAGTCGAATTCAACATTATTGAAGTCAGAATATTCATAGCTTCAATATCATTGATGACCAATTGATTTTAAGGTAATTAATGGATTATTAAGTTCATCTAATAAATAAAGTAAACGAAGAGATGGTAAGGCAATAAAGATTAGAGTAATAGCTGGTAAAATTGTTCAAATTAATTCAATTATTTGACCTTCTAATAAAAATCGATTAATGTAAGAATTAAAAAATAAATTTAATATTAAATATCTAACTAAAATTGTAATTATAATTAAAATAATTAAAGTATGATCATGAAAAAAAATAATTTGTTCTATTAATGGTGATGCTCTATTTTGATAATTAAAGTTGGATCATGTTGCCATTTCTAAAAAAAGGATAAAACCTTTATAAATGGGGTTTAAATCCATTACATATAATCTGCCATATTAGAAGTTACTTAAAATTGGTAGTTCATTATATGAATGTTCTGAGGGTGGAAAATTTTGATATCATTCAATAGAAGATGGTATATTTAGGGAAAATAAAATAATACGTTGATTAATTATTGATTCTCAAATAATAATAATTATTATTATTATAGAAATAAGAGAAATATAAGATCCAAAAGATGAAATAATATTTCATGATACAAAACTATCTGGGTAATCTGAATAACGACGAGGTATTCCAGCTAAACCTAAAAAATGTTGGGGGAAAAAGGTTAAATTTACTCCAATAAATATAGAAATAAATTGAATTTTTAATAAGTAATTATTTATTATTAAACCTGTAAATAAGGGGTATCAATGAATAAAACCTCCTATAATAGCAAATACAGCTCCTATAGATAGAACATAATGAAAATGAGCTACTACATAATAAGTATCATGAAGAGTGATATCAATTGATGAATTTGCTAAAACAACTCCTGTTAATCCACCTACAGTGAAAAGAAAAATAAATCCTAATCTTCATAGTATAGAAGGTCTATAATTAATTTGTGTTCCATGTAGTGTAGCTAATCAACTAAAAATTTTAATTCCTGTAGGTACGGCAATAATTATAGTAGCTGATGTAAAATAGGCTCGTGTATCAATATCTATTCCTACTGTAAATATATGATGAGCTCATACAATAAATCCTAATAATCCAATTGCTATTATAGCATAAATTATACCTAAACATCCGAATGTTTCCTTTTTTCCTCTTTCTTGGGAAATAATATGTGAAATTATACCAAATCCTGGTAAAATTAAAATATAAACTTCTGGATGACCAAAAAATCAAAATAAATGTTGATATAAAATTGGATCTCCTCCACCAGCTGGGTCAAAAAATGAGGTATTAATATTTCGATCTGTAAGAAGTATGGTAATAGCTCCTGCTAAAACTGGAAGAGAAAGGACTAATAATAAAGCGGTAATTCCTACTGCTCAAACAAATAAAGGTATTTGATCAAATGATATTCCATTAATTCGTATATTAATGATTGTTGTAATAAAATTAATAGCTCCTAAAATAGAGGAAATTCCAGCTAAATGTAAGGAAAAAATTGCTAAGTCAACTGAAGATCCTCCATGGGCGATATTAGATGAGAGTGGGGGGTACACTGTTCATCCTGTTCCTGCTCCATTTTCTACAATTCTTCTAGAAATTAATAAGATTAATGATGGGGGTAGTAATCAAAATCTTATATTATTTATTCGTGGAAAAGCTATATCTGGGGCACCTAATATAAGTGGTACTAATCAATTACCAAATCCTCCTATTATAATTGGTATAACTATAAAAAAAATTATAATAAAAGCATGAGCTGTAACAATAGTATTGTAGATTTGATCATCTCCAATTAATGATCCTGGATTTCCTAATTCAGTTCGAATTAATAAACTTAATGAAGTTCCTACTATACCTGCTCAAATTCCAAAAATAAAATATAAAGTACCAATATCTTTATGATTTGTTGAAAATAATCATTTTCGCTAATAAAATGGCTGAGATTGATAAGCGATAAATTGTAAATTTATTAACGAGAATTTTCTCTTTTATTAAATAAAGTCTTATATTCAATTATGATATGAAATTGCAAATTTTAAGGTGTAAATAAATGTACTAAGGCTTAAAGAAATTTCTTTATAAATAATTTTGAAGATTATTAGTTTAATTTAACTTAAAACCTTAAAAAAAAAATAAAGTTCTAATAATTATACCTAATAAGGAAATAAATCTAGAGATATTAATAAAAATTATAAAATTGTTTTTAATAAAGATTTTATATCATTTTAATTTAATAGAATAAAATATAAAAGATGAATAAATAATTCGAATGTAAATAAATAATATAATTAATCTTGAAATTGTAAAAATAAAGGAGATAATAAATAAATTATTAGATAATAAATAATTAATAATTATTCATTTAGGGAAAAATCCTAAAAATGGCGGTAATCCTCCTAAAGATAAAAAATTAATTAAAATTGAAAATTTAATTGAAAAATTTAAATTTAAATTAAATAATTGATTGACATAAAAAATGTTGATAATATAAAATAAAAAACATATAATAAAAATAAATAACGAGTATAATAAAAAATATAATATTCATAAATTTTCTCTAATTGATAGTGCTGATAACATTCATCCTAAATTATTAATTGATGAAAAAGCTATTAATTTTCGTAATGATGTTTGATTAAATCTACTAATAGTTCCAATTAATACATTAAAAATTATTACTAAAAATAAAAATTTTAAATTTATATAGTAAGACAATAAAATTATGGGGGAAATTTTTTGTCATGTTATTAAAATAAAACAATTAAATCATGATAATCCTTCTATAATATTTGGGAATCAAAAATGAAAGGGGATTGAACCTATTTTTATTAATAATGAAGAGTTAATAAGGATTGATATGATATTATTTATAAAAAAATTTTTTAAAAGTAAAAGATTTAATAGGATGGAAAATAAAAAATTAATAGATGCAATAGATTGAGTTAAAAAATATTTTAATGATGCTTCTGAATTTAGTAAATTATTGGGGTTAGATATTAAAGGGATAAATCTTAATAAGTTAATTTCTAAACCAATTCAACATCCTAATCATGAATTCGATGAAATAGAAATTAAAGTTCTAAAAAATACAATAAATAAAAAAAATATTTTATTTGAGTTGATTATAAATAAAATTTAAAATAGATATAATAATAACTTAATGAGTTTTACTCATATTTTTAAAAAAAATTATATTTTAGTGTAAGATGCACGATAATTTTTGAAATTATAAGATATAGTTTAATTCTATAAAATATAATAAAGGTAAAATTTTACATAATTTATCCTATCAGAATAATCCTTTTTATCAGGCACTTTATTTTTAAAAAAAAGGTATTTCCTTTATATTTGGGGTATGAACCCAAAAGCTTATTTTAGCTTATTTTTAA